TCGATGTTGTTTAAGGAGGAGTTAGAACACGGGTGCGGGTTAAGTAAATCACTAGAGGGTATTCGACCCGTTGGAAATACAAATGGGGGTGAAGACCCTGTTATAAATAACATGATTCATGGTTGGATTGATAGTGACAGCTCTAATAATATTGATCCTTTATTTGGTGTCAGCAACATTCGGAGTTTGATCTGTGATGACACTTTTTTAGTTAAGGATAGTAATGGTGAAAATTATTCCATATATTTGGATATTGAAAATTTTATTTTTGAGGTTGAAGACGATCGTTCTTTTTTGAGTGAATTGGGCGGTTTTTTTTCTAGTTGCCTAAATTATAGTTATCCGAATGATGGACCTAAGAGTGACAATCACTACTACAATCGTTACATGTATGATACTCAATATAGTTGGAATAATCACATTACTAGTTGCATTGAGAGTTATCTTCGTTCTGAAATCCATATTGATAGTTACATTTCAAGCGGTAGTGACAATTACAGTAAGAATTACATTTATAGTTACATTTGTAGTGAAAGCGTAAATAGTATTGACAGTGATAGTTTCATCAGTATACAAACTAGCGCAAGTGGAAGTGATCTCGATATAAGTAAAAAATACAGGAATTTGTGGGTTCAATGCGAAAATTGTTATGGATTAAATTATAAGAAATTTTTTAGGTTAAAACGGAATATTTGTGAACAATGTGGATATCATTTGAAAATGAGTAGTTCAGAAAGAATCGAACTTTTGATTGATCCAGGCACTTGGGATGCTATGGATGAGGACATGGTTTCGGTGGACCCCATTGAATTTCATTCGGAGCAGGAGCCTTATAAAGATCGTATTGATTCTTATCAAAAAAAGACAGGGTTAACTGAGGCTGTTCAAACAGGCATAGGTCAATTAAACGGTATTTCCATCGCAATTGGGATTATGGATTTTCAGTTTATGGGGGGCAGTATGGGATCCGTAGTAGGCGAGAAAATCACCCGTTTGATCGAATATGCTACTAATAGCTCTCTACCCCTTATTATAGTGTGTGCTTCGGGGGGAGCCCGCATGCAAGAAGGAAGTTTGAGCTTGATGCAAATGGCTAAAATATCTTCAGCTTTATATGATTATCAATCAAATAAAAAGTTATTCTACGTATCAATCCTTACATCTCCTACAACCGGTGGGGTGACTGCCAGTTTTGGTATGTTAGGAGATATCATTATTGCCGAACCTAATGCTTACATTGCATTTGCAGGTAAAAGAGTAATTGAACAAACATTGAATAAGACAGTACCTGATGGGTCACAAGAAGCTGAGTATTTATTCCATAAGGGCTTATTCGACCCAATCGTACCACGTAATCCTTTAAAGGGTGTTCTGAGTGAGTTATTTCAGCTTCACGGTTTCTGTCCTTTGAATCAAAATTGAATCACGTAGATCATTTAATTCTGTTTTTTTTATTTGAAGTTTACAAGTATTTAGTTTCCATTTTATTTAGTTTATGGTAATCAAAGTGAAAATCAAAAATAATAAGCACGGAGTTTTACTTGAGGTTATAAAATACAATTGTATAACGGATCATAAGTTGTTGATAATCACTTTTCTTATTTGCTACAGATCCATTTTATTTCTACCTATATAATGCATGATTAGTAATCGGGAAGGCTCTATCAATAGGATAAAAGAGTGAATTTTTCTCCTAAATTAGGAAAAATTCATGTTATTTTATTACATTACGTATTTATTATAGATATAATTATTCTCCAAGTAAGAACCTTTTTTGGTATTTATTAGAAGATAAGTATAAGAGAACAATAATAATAAATATATATTATATAAAAGTGAATAGGTACACTTATTTAGTTCTACGGTTCTTGTACCTATTATTATATACTGATAATAGATATACTTATTAATAGATATACTTATCATAAGATATCTTTATAACAGGTACAAAATATTAAATCGAGGTATCCATTCTATGACAACTTTCAACTTACCCTCTTTTTTTGTGCCTTTAGTGGGTCTAGTATTTCCAGCAATTGCAATGGCTTCCCTATCTCTTCATGTTCAAAAAAACAAGATTATCTAGATTCGACGGGACCAAATCTCGTTCATTTTTTTTTTTTTTTTTCAAGACTCGGACTTGGGTCATAATACAGATATCTATATCTATTTAAATTTATCTATCTATTTAGTGGACATAGGATACAACATGTGGATTCTTCCGAACACAAATGAAAGAGCTATTATGCGCGTGGAAACATCATGGGATGATATATGGGGATAAATAGATTATATATTCAAAAGGGGGTCCGCAGATGTATGAAATGGAAAGTAAAAATATCTCTATGTATGTAGATATCTATAGTGGGATTATATGAGGGGGATCCTTTTTTATATCTAAGCGATTCGATGAATTACTCCTAATGGTTCACATCATAATAAGAGTGCTAGTTGATAAGAGTTGCTTCAGGAACAAAAAAAGAAAGTCAAATTTTTGTTATTCTCTAAATTTCAATAAAATTAAACAACTGGATCTAGTATGAACTGGCGATCAGAACATATATGGATAGAACTTATAATGGGGTCTCGAAAAACAAGTAATTTATGTTGGGCCTGTATCCTTTTTTTAGGTTCACTGGGATTCTTATTGGTTGGAACTTCTAGTTACCTTGGTAGGAATCTGATATCCTTATTTCCTTCTCAGCAAATCCTTTTTTTCCCACAAGGGATCGTGATGTCTTTCTATGGGATCGCGGGTATGTTCATTAGCTCCTATTTGTGGTGCACAATTTCGTGGAATGTGGGTAGTGGTTATGATAGATTCGATAGAAAAAAAGGAATAGTGTGTATTTTTCGTTGGGGATTCCCTGGAAGAAATCGTCGAATCTTTCTTCGATTCCTTATGAGAGATATTCAGTCGATTAGAATAGAGGTTAAAGAAGGTATTTATTCCCGGCGTGTACTTTATATGGAAATCAGAGGCCAGGGTGCCATTCCTTTGACTCGTACTGATGAGAATTTGACTCCACGAGAAATTGAACAAAAGGCTGCGGAATTGGCCTATTTTTTGCGCGTACCAATTGAAGTATTTTGAAATGAATTGAAGAATGAATGCTTTCGCAGCATTGAGTTCTGTTTTGTTTTTTCAGGTCGCTCATTCGAGCAAAAGCAGACGCGTGTGAAACAACCAGAAAACAGAAAACAAAGCGCTTTTTCCACCAAAAGTTTTTGATGGATTGTATATGGAAATCAACTCCATTTTTTCATACTCGTAACAAGTATACTAAGTATGGATTCATCATATATATCCGAAAAACTAAGACTATATATATACTTCATATTTTTGGGGTCCAATATTTTTTAATTGATATGTTAGATATAGATGGATCATATCTTGTAATTCAATTCTGTTTTTGTTTTGTCTCGAAATTCGAAAAATATGCATTTCTTGGCTTGAAGTGGCTCGTTAGGGCATTCAGCGAAAGGATACAATTGCTTCGAATGAAGACATAATAAAAAAATATTGTTTCCAGATCTAAGGATTAGCCCAAATTAAATAATTAAATTAATTCAATTTAAATTCAATAAAATAAAGGGGGTCTGTGGATTCAATACCCTGTTTGTTATAGAACTCATGTTTCATGGAAATATCAGATTGGATAGAATCGAGGAATGAGGTGGTTTCATTAACAATTCACAGATTAAAAATGCCAAAAAAGAAAGCATTCAACCCCCTTCTATATCTTACATCTATAGTTTTTTTGCCCTGGTGGATTTCTTTCTCATTTAATAAAAGTATGGAATCTTTGGTTACTAATTGGTGGAATGCTGGGCAATCCGAAGTTTTTTTGAATAATATTCAAGAAAAGAACGTTCTGGAAAAATTCATAGAATTAGAAGAACTCTTCCTTTTGGACGAAATGATAAAGGAGTACCCCGATACACATATACAAAAGCTTCATATAGGAATACACAAAGAAACGATCCAATTGGTCAAAATGTACAATGAGGATCATATCCATACCATTTTACATTTTTCGACAAATATAATAAGCTTCGCTATTCTAAGTGGTTATTCTATTCTGGGTAATGAAGAACTTGGTATTATTAATTCTTGGGTTCGGAAATTTATCTATAACTTAAGCGACACAATAAAAGCTTTTTCTATTCTTTTATTAACGGATTTATGTATTGGATTCCACTCGCCTCATGGTTGGGAACTAATGATTGGTTCTGTCTACAAGGATTTTGGATTTTATCATAATAATCAAATTATATCTGGTCTTGTTTCCACCTTTCCAGTCATTCTAGATACAATTTTGAAATATTTGATCTTCCGTTATTTAAATCGTGTATCTCCGTCACTTGTAGTCATTTATCATTCAATGAATGACTAAAAATGATCTACTGATATAAATCTAATCATAATGTTTTTTTTACTTCGTACATAAACAAACCATTCAAAATGTTACTTATTTTTGAAGTTTCTACCGATCCGGGACATGACTCCTGGATCCCAGTAAAATAGCAGAATCGTGGATAGGGAACTCTACTAGCAACCTACCCAATTTATTGTAGAAATTTTCGGGATCAATGATTGGACCATGCAAAATAGAAATATCTTTTCTTGGATAAAGGAACAGATGACTCGATCCATTTTCGTATCGGTCATTATATTTATATATGTAATAACTTGGACATCTATTTCACACGCATATCCCATTTTTGCACAACAGGGTTATGAGAATCCACGAGAAGCTACTGGGCGTATTGTATGCGCCAATTGTCATTTAGCCAATAAGCCCGTGGATATTGAGGTTCCACAAGCGGTACTTCCGGATACTGTATTTGAAGCAGTTGTTAGAATTCCCTATGATATCCAACTGAAACAGGTTCTTTCTAATGGGAAACGGGGATCTTTGAATGTGGGGGCTGTTCTTATTTTACCTGAAGGATTCGAATTAGCCCCCTCCGATCGTATTTCTCCGGAAATGAAAGAA